CTCTTTCAATTGTGCAAGCAAGATTGGTTGGATTAGCTCACTTTTCTGTAGGTTATATATTCACTTATGCGGCTTTCTTGATTGCCTCCACATCGGGCAAATTCGGTTAATTATTTATGTATTCTACCCGCAATAATAGATTTTTTTTAATAAAAAAAATCTAGGTATGCACTCTTATATTTATTTCTACATCTAGGATCCGATTTGTATCATTATCATTGATAATAAGAGGAACTGAAGCATTATGGCAAAGAAAAGTTTGATTTATCGGGAGAAGAAGAGGCAAAAATTGGAACAAAAATATCATTTGATTCGTCGATCCTCAAAAAAGGAAATAAGTAAGATTCCGTCGCTAAGTGAGAAATGGAAAATTCATGGAAAATTACAATCCCCACCGCGTAATAGTGCACCTACACGTCTTCATCGACGTTGCTTTTCAACCGGAAGACCGAGAGCTAACTATCGGGACTTTGGACTATCTGGACACATCCTTCGGGAAATGGTTCATGCATGTTTGTTGCCAGGGGCAACAAGATCAAGCTGGTAAGGATTTGAGTATCTCTTAATTTTTCTATTTTTTTCTATGATCGATGAGGCCCCTTTACCATTCTGTTTAAATAGGCTATTCTATTTGTACAGATATGGAATAGGGGCGCATTCAATTCTTCTTTGTTTATTAGAGTTTAGTCCAAGTCTTTTTGTTTCATCGCGGGGTAGAGCAGTTTGGTAGCTCGCAAGGCTCATAACCTTGAGGTCACGGGTTCAAATCCTGTCTCCGCAACATTTTTTTCAACAAATGTAAGTTTGATTCTATTAACTAGTCATTAATTAATATTTGTCTTTTGGGACGCGAGGAAAAAATTACTATATTTACCGGTCAACTATACCGAATCTTTTATCTTTTTGAATCCATTTATATTTGGGCGGATAGCGGGAATCGAACCCGCGTCTTCTCCTTGGCAAGGAGAAATTTTACCATTCGACTATATCCGCATTTTGTTGCCTTCTTGATAAGAAAAATTTATGGAAAATATTTGTTCAAAGCTAGACGAGATACACTCTTTGGTTTGGGGTCATTTCATAAAAATCTACCACTAAATCAATTCAATTAACAATTCTATTAATATATATAGAATATATATAGATTAATATTATCTATTAATAATATATTTATTCTATTCTATATATTATATAGAATTCCCTATTCAAGAATAGATTATTCTCTATTTCCATAAACTATTATATTCTATATTGATATCAGATATCAAATTTTTATTAGTTTTTTTATTTAGTTATTTATTACTATTTCATACTTATATTTAGTAAATTGATATTTATTAATATTTTATTCATATTTCACTCAAGTTCCAGAAGTTAGACCCCCCCCTCTAATTTTTTTTTATTTGCATTTTATGGACTTATATTGAATTTGAATGTGTAATTCATGGAATGGGAGGGGTCATCTCATTTTTGGATCTGCAACGAATGAATTCAAGAAATCAGAGAATTAAGGATACCCACTAAGAAGACTAATCCAATCCATAAAGATGTACCAGAAAATACAACATTTTTGTTACTCGACCAACCATCCGGAGACGCAAATACAACGGGTACACTAATCAGTAAGATGGATGAAGTAATAATTAATGCAAAAACAGCCAATTGGAAAGCAATAGTCATGTTTTTAATCCTCCAAGCTATTAACGAATATACACCATTTAATCCTCTTATCCACTAAAAAAATTTTTAAAATAAAGGGATTTTATCATGAATCCGGTGATTCGAGATGACTTATTTCCAATGTCTTTTTACCACTTTTATTCTATTCAAAAACGAAGTTAAAGATTCTTTTTGACTTCACAAATGGGTATACTGGATCGTGTATCTCATTTATTTATATAGACAGATTGATAGACCTATAAAGAAAGTCACACCCTATATCTTTCTCTACATAGTGATCATATTAACTCATAGGGCTATGTTCTATTTGGCGAAAAAAAAATAAAATAGAAATTATCTTTCGGAGAGATGGCCGAGTGGTTGATGGCTCCGGTCTTGAAAACCGGTATAGTTCATAAAAAATAACTATCGAGGGTTCGAATCCCTCTCTCTCCTTTTGTTGGATGAATAGATTTTTTTCTTTATTGGCTTTTTTTTACTTTTTGGCATCATAAATAAAGGAGAATGGCTCGGCTATATTATCCAGCCGAGCCAGAAAAAATTAGATTGAATTGAAAGAAACCAAGAAGACTTTTTAATATGAACCGGTTTTTTCTTTCCTATTTTAACTACTACTTTAGTTAAGAGGAGTCATGGAAAGAACAGGTTCAAAATCACGATCAATTCCTTTTTCAAATCCTGCTGCCGCTGCCCGAGCCCTTCCCGCGTGCCATAAATGACCCACGAATAGGAAGAATCCTAGAACAAAATGAGAGGTAGATAACCAACTTCTCGGAGAGACATAATTGACTGCATTGATCTCAGTAGCTACGCCTCCTAC